AGATCTAATGTACTTATTCGATCTAATAAGTACCTTGTGTCAGAAGTGATAAATTATATAGCTCGAATCTTTAGTATTTTCTTATTTATTACCTGTATCTACTATTTAGGCAGAATACCGTCATCCGTGGTTCTCAAAGAAACCTCAGTAACGGAAGAAAGGGGGGAAAGCAGAGAAGAAACAGATGTAGAAATAGAAAAAACTTCCGAAACGGAGTGGATTAAAGAGGAACAAGAGGGATTCACCGACGAAGATCCTTCTCCTTCCCTTTTTTCGGAAGAAAAGGAGGATCCGGACAAAATCGATGAAACGGAAGAGATCCGAGTGAACGGAAAAGAAAAAACAAAGGATGAATTCCACTTTCACTTTCAAGAGACATGCTATCAAAATAGCCCAGTTTCTGAAACTTCTTGGAATCAAGAAACTTCGAAGTTAGAAATACTTAAAAAAAATGAAAAGAAATTAGTAAATACAATAAATATAAAACTTGTAGCTCTTCTTTTCGACTATAAACGATGGAAACGCCCATTGCGATATTTAAAAAACAAGAAATTTGAAAATAGTATAATAAATGAAATGTCACAATATTTTTTTTTTCCGTGTCAAGATAATGAAAAAAACTATATATCTTTTACCTACCCACCCAGTTTAAAAACTTTTTTTGAAATGATAGAAAGAAAGATGACTTTTTTGAGATCGGTCTATTCAGTCTCTGATGAACTAGAAAATCCATGGATGTATAAAACTGAACAAAAAGAAAACAAACTAAGAACTGAATTTCTAAATAGACTCAAGGCTTTAGAAAAAGGATATCTTTATCTAGATGTATTAACTAGATTGCGTATTGATCAAACTAAAAAAGAATACTTACTAAAAAAAAAGGATCCCGTCTTAAAAGGTCCTTATCGCGGACCAACAAAAAGAATATTTTCACCACGAATCCGTAGTGAAAGTTCCATAAAAAATAGTCAAGAGACTTTTTTGATAAATAAAATACATGGTCTTATTCTTGCTAATAATTTTATAGAATTTGAAGAGATAATGAATCTGTATGATGAAAAACGAAAAACATTATCAGTAGGAAGAAAGGAAATTAGTAAAAAAATACCTAGACGGTCATACAAATTAATTGACGAGTTTGAACGACAAGAAAGAGAAACCCAAGCAGTCGTGTTAGAAGACCCTGGAATGCGGTCAAGAAAAGCTAAATTTATGGTGGTTTTTACTATAAATGAGCCTGCTTATATTAATTATAAACCAGAGCAATTTTATTTGATGCACTATTCACAACAACCAGATTTTCGTCGAAACATAATCATAGGCTCTATACGAGCTCAAAGGCGTAAAATACCTATTTTGAAACTGTCTCAAGCAAATGTACATTCCCCACTTTTTTTGTACAAACTCGACAAATCCCTCCTTTCTTATTTTGATATCTATGGACTAATTAAAGTTATTTTCCGAAATTGGATGAAAAAAACGAAAGAATTTGAACTTTCAGAAAAAGAGTATACTTATGAGAAGTATAAAAAAGAAGCAATAATAGGGATCGAAATAGTAGAGCCTCAAAAGGGTATTCTAACTCCTCAAGTAACAAGAAGTTCTATATTAATAATACAATCAATTCTTAGGAAATATATTATATTACCCTCATTGATAATAGCTAAAAATATTGGCCGTATCTTATTATTTCAATTTCCCGAATGGTCTAAGGATTTCGAACATTGGGGTAAGGAAACGCATGTTAAATGTACCTATAGTGGTGTTCAACTATCCGAAAAAGAATTGCCAAAAAACTGGTTAAGGGAAGGTATTCAGATAAAGATCCTATTTCCTTTCTATCTGAAACCCTGGCATAGAGCTAAACCTCAATTCCCTCAAATGGATCGATTAAAAATGAAAAAGAAAAGAAAAAAGAAGAATTTTTGTTTTTTAACTGTATGGGGAAGGACGACCAAAGAGCCTTTTGGTTTACACCAAAAACAACCTTCCTTTTTTTTACCCATTTTTAAAGAACTCATAAAAAAAATGATAAAGTTGAAAATAAATTGGTTTTTAATTTTTAAAATATTAAAAGAAATAAAAAACTGGATTAAGAAAAGTGTTCTCGTTCTAAACAGACTAATAAACGAACCTTCAAAAAAAAATAGAATTGGGTTGAGTGAACTAGATGAATCGGTTGAAACTAAAAAGAAAAAAGATTTTCTAAAAAACAATCCGATAATTCACGCCCCAAAAAATCCGATAATTCACGAATCGCCCATTCCAACTCGATCAAAAAATTGGCCAAAACACTCGCTAACAGAAATTCAAATGCAAGATCTGACTATTAGAACAAGGACAATCAGAAACCAACTAGAAAAAATTATAAAAGACAAGAAAAAGGATTTTCGAACTTCTGAGATAAATAATAGGTTTAACAAAAAGCAGCATGCCATAAAAAGATTCGAATTTCAAAAAATGAAAATGATTTGTAAAATAGTAAAAAAACGAATTATTCGATTAATCTTTAACTCGCAGTATTTTATCCAATTTTTCATTGAAAGAATATACCTCCTAGGTATTAATCGAATAAGGATTAAGGGGCAAGTTTTTTTTAATTTTGAATCAATAAAAAAAAAAATCGATAAGTACACTTACAATAATGAAGCAAATAAAAAAAAAGAAAAAAAAATTCATTTTAGAAACTTTAGACAGTCCTTTTTTTATAGTAATAATAAAAATTCAAAATTCTTTTTTGACTTATCCTCTTTATCACAAGCATATGTAGGGTATAAATTATCACAAAGCCAAGTTTTTAACTTATACAACTTAAGATTAAGATCTGCACTTCAATATCATGAAACATCTCTTTTTCTTAAGGATGAAATAAAGGATGATTTTGGAGTACAACCAATATTTGATTCGGGATTAACAGATAAAAAACTTATTAATTATAGAATAAATCAATGGAAAAGCTGGTTACAGAATCATTATCTATATAATAGATCTCATATTCGATGGTCTGGGTTGGTACCAAAAACATGGCAACGTCAAATGAATCCTCACTCTAGAAGACAAAATGAAAATAAGGATTTCTCAAAATGGGATTTTTATGAAAAAGGCGGGTTAATTCGTTACAAAAAGGAAATTCATAATTATGGATTAAACTCATTATCAAATCACAAAGGGAATTTAAAAAAAAATTCTCGATATGATCTCTTATCCTATAAATCTATTAATTATGAAAATAAGAAAAACTCATATATTTTTGTTTTACCATCACAAGTAAACAATACCCTAAAAATATCCTATAATTACAACACAAATAAAAGAAAACTTTTTACGGTAGAAGATAACAATTCTTTAGGCGAAAAAACTCTTACAGATAGGGAGAAATCTTATTTTGATTACAGAATGATCCATTTTTGTCTTAGAAAAAGGGTCGATATTGAAACCTGGATCCAGACCAATACCAAGAAAAGTACGATAAGGAATTATCAACTAATTGAACAAATCAATAAGAGGAGTCTTTTTAATCTGACGACTCATCAAACCAACCCAAGGATTCAAAGCTTTTTCGATTGGCTGGAAATGAACGAAGAATTGACTATTTTGAATGAGGAACTTTGGTTCTTACCAGAATTGATACTGCTTTATAATGCATATAAACTCAAACTATGGATCATACCAATCAAATCACTTCTTTTCAATTTTAATAAAAAGCAAAGTTTGAGTGAAAAAAAGAATATAGCTTTCAAGCAAAAATGGAATCTTGGATCCGTTCTCTTAAACCAAGAAAAAGATCCTTCAGATTATGGTGAGATTTCAGACTATGGTGAAGTTTTAAACTATACGGAATCAAACATAAAAAAAAGTATAAATGAAAACAATACGGAAGAAGACCTCGATTTTTTACTAACAAGTCATTTGCTTGTTCAATTGAGATGGTCCTTTTTTTTCAATCTAACAATAATGAAAAATATCAAAGTCTATTGTCTACTGCTTAGCTTGAGAAATCCAAGAGAAAGTGCTCTATCCGCTATTCAAAGAGGAGCAATAAATCTAGATATAATGCCGAGTCAGAAGTATATTACAGAATGGCTGCAAAAGGGAGTATTTTTTATTGAACCAGTTCGTCTGTCTGTAAACAATCCTGGACAATTTCTTATCTATCAAACCATACGAATTTCATTAGTTCAGAAGAATAACTATCAAACTAATCCAAGGTATCGAGAAAAAATAGATTTTGAAAAATCCATTGCAAAAGAGCAAAAAATTATTGAAAATAGGGGCATAAAAAATGATAGTTTGCTTGTTCTTGAAACTCTTTTATCGCCGAGACGCCGAAAAGAGTTAAGAATTTTAATTGATTTCAATTCAAAAAAAAACAAAGGTATAGATCTAAATCTGGTATTCTGCAACGGAAACAATGTTAAAATTTATGGTCCTTTTTTGGTTGAAAGCAACCGTCTTGATAGATTAAAGTTTTTTCTTTGGCCGACTTGTCAATTAGAAGATTTAGTTTGTATGAATCGTTATTGGTTTAATACCACTATTGGGAGTTCTTTCAGTATGTTAAGAATACATATGTATCCACAATTCTAAATGTATGAAACATATGATAGGATATTGTTCTATTTCGATTCTGTAACATCTCTCCCAGAAAAAAGAAACAGACGTAGACACGTATTGGCTTATACTCCATTCTAATACATGAATACTAATCCAATAATATATATATCAATTAGATATATAATTCATCAAAAGATTTTTATTTTTTTTTTCGTTTCTTTTTTATCTCTTTTATGTTATGAGTTGCACACTTTTTTCTATCTCTTTTTTCTATCTAAAGAATGAATCAAATAAAAAAGGAGTTGGATTAATAATACAAAACTTTTTTTATTTTCCAAATTTTAATAAACTGAAAAAGCCTATAATGAAAAAAAATTTATCAGATTAAAATGTCCAACATTATTATTACTGATCCGTAAAATTCATATTTTTAAAAAGTTGGAGAAGATTTTCTTTTATGGTAAAGAATTCAGTTTTCTCAGTTATTTCCCCCAAACAAGAAAAAAAAGAAGAAATCAAGGGGTCCGTTGAATTTCAAGTAGTTAATTTCACTAATCAAATCCGAAGACTTACTTCACATTTGGAATTTCACAGAAAAGATTTTTTATCTCAAAGAGGTCTAAAGAAAATTCTGGGAAAACGTCAACGACTGCTGGTTTATTTGTCAAAAAAAAATGGAATACGTTATAAAGAATTAATTGATCGATTGGATATTCGAGAACCAAAAATTCGTTAATTTCAAGAACTTAAATTTAATTTATTGGTTATTGAATCATGAATTTTGATGAATTTCTTTTTATTTTCTGCAATTACTAGAAAAATGAATCAAGGAACAACCTATGAATGGAACAATTATAAGAAATGAGCTTATGATAGTAAATATGGGACCTCACCACCCATCAATGCACGGGGTTCTTCGACTCATGATTACTCTAGATGGTGAAGATGTTGTTGACTGTGAACCAATATTGGGATATTTACACAGAGGAATGGAAAAAATTGCAGAAAATAGAACAATTATACAATATTTACCTTATGTAACTCGTTGGGATTATTTAGCTACTATGTTCACTGAGGCCATCACTGTAAATGCACCGGAACAGTTAGGGAATATTCAAGTACCTAAACGAGCCAGCTATATCAGAGTAATTATGTTAGAATTAAGTCGTATAGCTTCCCATTTATTATGGCTTGGCCCTTTTATGGCAGATATTGGTGCACAAACTCCATTCTTCTACATTTTCCGAGAACGAGAATTAGTATATGATCTGTTCGAAGCTGCTACCGGTATGAGAATGATGCATAATTTTTTTCGTATCGGAGGAGTTGCCGCTGATTTACCGTATGGTTGGATAGATAAATGCGTTGATTTCTGTAACTATTTTTTAACCGGAATTTCGGAATATCAAAAACTTATTACGCGCAATCCCATTTTTTTAGAACGTGTTGAGGGAGTAGGAATTTTGAGTGGAGAAGAAGCACTAAATTGGGGTTTATCAGGTCCAATGCTACGAGCTTCCGGAATAGAATGGGATCTTCGTAAAGTTGATCATTATGAGTGTTATGACGAATTGGATTGGGAAGTCCAATGGCAAAAAGAAGGAGATTCATTAGCTCGTTATTTAGTAAGGATCAGTGAAATCGAGGAATCCATCAAAATTATTCAACAAGCTTTGGAAGGAATTCCGGGAGGACCTTATGAGAATTTAGAAATACGATGTTTTGATAAAGTAAGGGATTCCCAATGGAATGATTTTGAATATCGCTTCATTAGTAAAAAAACCTCTCCTACTTTTGAATTATCGAAACAAGAACTTTATGCGAGAGTCGAAGCCCCCAAGGGCGAATTGGGAATTTTTCTGCTAGGAGATGGGAATATTTTTCCTTGGAGATGGAAAATCCGCCCACCAGGTTTTATCAATTTGCAAATTCTTCCTCAGTTAGTTAAAAGAATGAAATTGGCTGATATTATGACGATACTAGGTAGTATAGATATCATTATGGGAGAAGTTGATCGTTGAAATGATAATTGATACAACAGAAGTACAAGATATCAATGCTTTTTCAAAATGGGAATCCTTAAAAGAGGTATATGAGATCATATGGATGCTTATCCCGATTTTGACTGTTATAGTGGTAATCACAATAGGTGTACTAGTAATTGTGTGGTTAGAGAGAGAAATAGCTGCGGGGCTACAACAACGTATTGGACCTGAATATGCTGGACCTTTTGGAATTCTCCAAGCTTTAGCAGATGGTACAAAACTACTTTTCAAAGAAAACCTTCTTCCATCTAGAGGCGATACTTATTTATTCAATATCGGACCATCCATAGCAGTCATATCAATTCTATTAAGTTATTCAGTAATCCCTTTTGGCTATCATCTTGTTCTAGCCGATATCAATATTGGTGTTTTTTTATGGATCGCCATTTCAAGTATTTCTCCGATTGGACTTCTTATGTCAGGATATGGATCGAATAATAAATATTCTTTTTTAGGTGGTTTACGGGCTGCTGCTCAATCGATTAGTTATGAAATACCATTAACTCTATGCGTGTTATCAATATCTCTACGTGTGAGTCGTTGAAATAGTTTCCCTATTTTCCTTTTCTTTTCGTTGGAAAGAAATTGCCTGAATGAAAGAAATCGCTTCATTTTTTTGTTCATTAACTCGACTGATGAACACAATCAGATAGTTCTATGAGTGAAAGAAAACAGCTTCTAAATTTGCAGTCAAACTAGTAAGTCTCATTTCCTATGTATAAGGATCAAACATAAGTAAACATAAGCAATTCACACTGTTTATCCCAAGATCGGTTGATTGAGCATCCGAACTTGAAGCGGGTTTAAAATAACAACTTTATGGGTTTTTCACTATCGTTTGTATGCATTACCATAATAGTGAGTTGATAAAAAATGAGTGGGTGGTTAGAAATACCAAGGTACACAAAGGATTAGTAATAGAGATTATGCAAATTATACAAAGAAGCATTTCCGCATAAAAGGAACATTCATTGGGGCTTTAAATTGGTAGAAATAATCCAGTAATACTTCCCACGATTCCGATCCAGAGTTATGCCCCTATCCACTGAAAAAAACTATCAGGAACGAAAGAATCCTTTTTGAAAGGACCCCCTTTTTTCTGTTTTTCAGAAAGAAGAATAGGAACGAACAAAATAGAAAGAATGAAATTACAATCAAAAAGATCCCTTTAATATAGAGTTATATTTATATTGATAAGAGTCCTGTCATTGAGTAATGAAATAATGGAAGATGTAATTCTTTTTCGTAATCGAAAATACTGGGTTGAAATATTTATATATTGAAATATTTATATATATATATATTACTAAAAGGAGTATTTTATTAACGGATTAAGTTATTACTCAAAAAATATGGAAATTTAAAAATTAAAGTAAAAGTAAAGGATGAGATTAATTCACAAATACTTTTTTTATAGCAGACGGAATTACATTGGACTAATTCGGGACTTTTGAATCTATTTTTACTCTATCTAGCATACAAGTATATCACGGTAAATAATACTAACCCGGTCCTTAAATTTCTTTAGGCCCCTCGAGGAGCCGTATGAGGTGAAAATCTCATGTACGGTTCTGTAATAGCGATAGTAACAGTAATGTTATCACCGACTATCATTATCTAATAGTTCAAGTACAGTTGATATAGTTGAAGCACAGTCAAAATATGGTTTGTGGGGGTGGAATTTGTGGCGTCAACCAATAGGGTTTATAATTTTTCTAATTTCTTCCCTAGCAGAATGTGAGAGGTTACCCTTCGATTTACCAGAAGCAGAAGAAGAATTAGTAGCAGGTTATCAAACCGAATATTCAGGTATAAAATTTGGTTTATTTTTTGTTGCATCCTATCTAAATCTATTAGTTTCTTCATTTTTTGTAATAGTTCTTTACTTGGGCGGGTGGAATCTCTCTATTCCATATATATTCGTTCCTGAACTTTTTGAAAAAGCAGGCGGAGTCCTTGGAACAATCATTAGTATTTTTATTACATTAGTTAAAACTTTTTTGTTTTTGTTCATTCCTATTACAACAAGATGGACTTTACCTAGGCTGAGAATGGACCAATTATTAAATCTTGGATGGAAATTTCTTTTACCTATTTCTCTCGGTAATTTATTATTAACAACTTCTTCCCAACTCCTTTCACTCTAACCACGCAAGTCTATACTTAGACTTATCTCAAACAAGAGAAGGAAACAACCATCAAATTTTTAACAGCTATTCACGATATGTTCCCTATGGTAACTGGGTTCATCAATTATGGTCAACAAACAGTACGAGCTGCAAGATACATCGGTCAAGGTTTTATGATTACTTTATCCCACGCAAATCGTTTACCTGTAACAATTCAATATCCTTACGAGAAATTGATCCCATCGGAACGTTTCCGCGGGCGAATTCACTTTGAATTTGATAAATGCATTGCTTGTGAAGTATGTGTTCGCGTATGTCCTATAGATTTACCTGTTGTTGATTGGAAACTACAAACTAGGATCCGAAAGAAACAATTGCTTAATTACAGTATTGATTTTGGAATCTGTATTTTTTGTGGTAATTGCGTTGAGTATTGCCCCACAAATTGTTTATCAATGACTGAAGAATATGAGCTTTCTACGTATGATCGTCACGAATTGAATTATAATCAAATTGCTTTGGGTCGTTTACCATTGGCATTAATTGACGATTACACAATTCGAACCATTTTGAATGTGCCTCAAATAAAAAATGGCTAAACTCCTGATCTAAAATAATTTTTTTTTGAACTGCCGAATTGAACCTCAAAAAAGAATGAGATTATTAGTCCAATTATTGGACCTACATCAATACAGATCTATTCTTTCAATCAATTAAAAAAATATCCCAGATAATTTTACTTTTTCCTGGTCCGATCAATAAGGTCATGAAACATTTCGATTTTTTTATTTCTTATTTTATAATGGATTTACCGGGACCAATACATGATTTTCTTTTAATCTTTCTGGGATCAGGTCTTATATTAGGAGGTCTAGGCGTAGTATTATTTACTAATCCAATTTATTCTGCTTTTTCATTGGGATTAGTTCTTGTTTGTATATCTTTATTCTATATTTCATCCAATTCCCATTTTGTAGCCGCTGCCCAACTTCTTATTTATGTGGGAGCTATAAATGTTTTAATCCTATTTGCTGTGATGTTTATTAATGGTTCAGAATTTTACAAAGATTTCCAGTTTTGGACTGTTGGAGATGGGGTTACTTCAGTGGCTTGTACAAGTATTCTTGTTTCACTAATTACTACTATTCCAGATACGTCATGGTACGGGATTATTTGGACTACAAGATCAAACCATATTGTAGAACAGGATTTGATAAGTAATAGTCAACAAATTGGGATTCATTTATCAACAGATTTTTTTCTTCCATTTGAACTCATTTCAATAATTCTTTTATTTGCTTTGATAGGTGCAATTGCGGTCGCTCGGCAGTAACACAGATTTTGAACGTTCATAGATAAGATAAGAAATGCTTTTAATTCAATCTATTACCTATTATCAATATTAGCAATATATTTATTTGTCCTTGGTCCGTGCTTTTTAGATTCTAGTCAATAGAATAAGTTGAGTTGTTGTTCATATTGAAATGAATCAAGATTGATAAGGAGTCGGTCAATGATGCTCGAATATGTACTTGTTTTGAGTGCCTATTTATTTTCTATCGGTATCTATGGATTGATCACGAGCCGAAATATGGTTAGAGCCCTTATGTGTCTTGAACTTATCCTAAATGCAGTTAATATAAACTTCGTAACATTTTCTGATTTTTTTGATAGCCGTCAATTAGTAGGAGATATTTTCTCAATTTTTGTCATAGCTATTGCAGCCGCTGAAGCAGCTATTGGACCAGCAATAATTTCGTCAATTTATCGTAATAGAAAATCAACTCGCACCAATCAATCAAATTTGTTGAATAAATAATATGCATTCAACAAATTTGAATCTTTATCAACTCAAATATTTTTTAAAAATTGTTATTCAGTAAGTCCAATTAGTATGTATGATATTAAATATAGGTTAATATTCCTGTTTACGAAGATGTACTAAATAAAAGTATCTTGACTCTTTCGCATAAGCTGATCCATAAATCAATTTTGTATAAAAATTTTGGTAAATCATTGATTCATCTGATATCTAACTACATGATTCATGTACAAGTTTATTAGATTGAAATTTTATGACATTCAAAAATTTAGAGCTTCAATGTCACATTCAGTAAAGATTTATGATACATGTATAGGATGTACTCAATGTGTTCGAGCCTGCCCCACAGATGTATTAGAAATGATACCGTGGGACGGGTGTAAAGCTAAACAAATAGCATCCGCTCCAAGAACAGAGGACTGTGTTGGTTGTAAACGATGTGAATCTGCCTGTCCAACGGATTTCTTGAGTGTTCGGGTTTATTTATGGCATGAAACAACTCGTAGCATGGGTCTAGCTTATTGATACGTTCAAAAAAAAAATAGCACTAATCCATTTTTTTACCGACAAAAACCCGTGCTCAAAATAATATATAGTTTCCACTTCTTGTTTTTTAGTACGGGTTTTTTATGGTCTAAGTGTATCTTATCTTTACCATGAACTTTTTTCCTTGGTTAACACTAATTGTAGCTTTTCCGATATCTGCAGGTTCTTTAATTTTCTTTCTCCCTCAGAAAGGAAATAAAAGCATTCGGTGGTATACTATTTCTATATGTATCTTAGAACTCCTTCTAATGACCTATGCATTCCGTTATCATTTCCGATTCGACGATCCTTTAATACAACTGGCAGAGGAGTATAAATGGATACGTTTTTTTTCTTTTTATTGGAGAGTAGGAATAGATGGACTTTCTATAGGACCCATTTTATTAACTGGATTTATTACTACTTTAGCTACTTTAGCGGCTTGGCCAGTTACTCGAGATTCGCGATTTTTCCATTTCTTGATGTTAGCAATGTATAGTGGCCAAATAGGATCATTTTCTTCGCGAGATCTTTTACTTTTTTTCATCATGTGGGAGTTAGAATTAATTCCTGTTTATTTACTTATATCCTTATGGGGAGGAAAAAAACGTCTATACTCAGCTACAAAGTTTATTCTGTACACTGCAGGAGGTTCCATTTTTCTCTTAATGGGAGTTTTGGGTATAGTTTTATATGGTTCCAATGAACCAACATTAAATTTTGAAATATTAGCTAATCAATCCTATCCTGTGGCATTAGAAATAATATTCTATATTTTATTTCTTATTGCTTTTGCTGTCAAATTACCGATTCTACCCCTACATACCTGGTTACCCGACACCCACGGGGAAGCACATTACAGTACTTGTATGCTTCTAGCTGGAATTTTATTAAAAATGGGAGCATATGGGTTGGTTCGGATCAATATGGAATTATTACCCCGCGCTCATTCGATATTTTCTCCATGGTTGATAATAGTAGGCACGATCCAAATAATCTATGCAGCTTTAACATCTCTTGGCCAACGTAATTTAAAAAAACGAATAGCCTATTCTTCTGTATCTCATATGGGTTTCATAATTATAGGAATTGGTTCTATTACTGATACGGGTCTCAACGGAGCTCTTTTACAAATAATATCTCATGGCTTTATTGGTGCTGGGCTTTTTTTCTTGGCAGGAACGGGTTATGATCGAATACGTCTTGTTTATCTCGATGAAATGGGCGGTATAGCTATTTTAATGCCCAAAATATTCACGATGTTTAGTATATTATCGATGGCTTCTCTTGCATTACCGGGCATGAGTGGTTTTGTTGCGGAATTGATAGTCTTTTTTGGACTAATTACTAGTCAAAAATATCTTTTAATGACAAAAGTACTAATTACTTGTGTAATGGCACTGGGGATGATATTAACTCCTATTTATTTATTATCTATGTCACGCCAGATGTTCTATGGATACAAGCTATTTAATATTCCAAACTCTTATTTTTTTGATTCGGGACCACGAGAATTATTTGTTTCAATCTCCATCTTTCTACCCATAATAGGTATTGGTATTTACCCCGATTTCGTTTTTTCATTATCAGTTGATAAGGTTCAAAGTATTTTATGTAAATATTTTTATAGATAAGTTTTGTATAAAAAATCTATTTTTTTTTTTGAAATTGTGCGTTATACAATAAAAAAGAAAAATGTTTTACTTATTAATAGAAAAAGAATTCTAACTGGATATATTTCACCCTTGTGAGAGTCATTTGAATCAAGTATTGTATTGATTCAAATGGCTCTTGACGACTTAAAATAAGATTTCTTCTATTTTATCTACGTAATTTTATCTCTCTAATCGTTAGCTCTTTTTTTTTATTCAAGTAGATGTTAATTGAAATGAACCATAACTATGTAGCCCTATTCCTAAGAGATTGACCCCAAAATAACATATCCAAATTATAATAAAGCCCATAGAAGCCACAATTGCAGAATTTGCCACTTTCATCTTTTGATTTGTTCGAATATGTAAATAAATAGCGAATATAGTCCATGTAATAAAGGCCCAAGTTTCTTTTGGGTCCCAATTCCAATATGATCCCCAGGCCTCATTAGCCCAGACTGCTCCGGAAAGAATACCCATAGTTAAAAAGATAAACCCTAGACTAATAACACGATAACTCCAATGATCCAATTGTTGAGTCAATTGGGATCGGTAATAATTTTTAGTAGAATCAAAGGAGGTGCTTTGTAAAATATTCCTTTTTTTATTCATGTATTGGATCTGACCAAAGTCAAATAACTCAGTAAAAAAAAATTGGCTGTTAGCAAAAATGTGGATCTCTTTTCGAAATGTAATGACTAGAAGAGATACTGATAATAATGATCCACATAAAAGAGCTGCATAACCCAATAACATCATACTTACATGCATCATTAACCACTGGGATTGGAGAGCAGGTACTAATATTGTGGATTGATGCATTTTCGTTAACAGACTCGAAGTGGCAAATCCTTGAGTAAAAATAGCACTTGGTGCAGTTATTACGCGTAAATTTTTTTTTTGTTTTTTAAAATATGGAAACATATGAATAATTGAGAAACTCCATGAAAGGAAAATTAAGGATTCACATAAATCACTTAATGGAAAATGTTGTGAATAAACCCAACGAATAATTAATAATCCTGTTATACAGAAAAAAATAGCTATTAGACCTTTTTCAGACGAATTAGAAAGTCCTATGATTTCGTCGACTACTAAGGTTATAAAATAAATTGTAATTACAATTGAAACAAGGGAAAAGGAAATATGAGTTAATATATGTTCTACAGTAAAAAATATCATATCCATTTTTAAAATAAGGTATCGGAATTGAATTCATTATAGGACTTATTGTATCTCTTTTAGAAGAGAATGTGCCGCCACTCGGATTCGAACCGAGATGCTCAAGCACTGCTTCCTAAGAGCAGCGTGTCTACCAATTTCACCATAGCGGCTTACTTAAAATGATAATAAGCTATTATTATTCAAGTGTCGAGATTAAATGAGTTAATTAAATGTTTTGCACTTTTTTTAGTCAATGTCCAAATTTTTGAACTTAAAATAAAAAAAACTAAATAGTGAGTTCAGATCGGTTATGCTATCCATTGTTGTATTTATAAATAAAAAAAGTACTACCTTCTATCTCCTATTTTAATTTTCAGAAATCAGAAAAATGATTGTGCGAAAGGGGGAGATGGGGGAAATAAAATCCCCACCAGATAGAAGGTTTCAACTAGTTTATTTTTGAATATTTTTTATGTTTTATCATTTCCGAGGTGGGGATTTTTATTTCGCAACAAAATATTCCTTTCAGGATTTTGTATACTATACAGAATAGTACAAAAGTTCCATTTACTCTTTCCTAAGTATTGCATTAGATAATCAAAATTTTGTAGTAATATTCTACACTAAATTAACATTTGTCCGATTCAGATTATTCGCATCCTTTATTATTTAGGTGTCGGGACAAAAAAACTTTTTGAATTACCAGTAGAAAGGGATTTGGCTAATGAAAAGGCTTTTAACGCTGCCCAATATCCCTTCCTTTTCCACAAACTTTTATGAATACGTTTTTTTGCCAGAGAAGTACGTTTTTTTGGAACTGCCATTCAAAATTTCAGAGGTTTCTCAATAATATCGTTGGATGTGAAAGACATCTATTGTTCAAAACGGATTATTCTTCATTATCTATCTATCCATAGATGATATGCTACTAACCTCAGAAAAAAACCGTAGGTATATGAAAATTACAGAAAATCTTACTAAGGACAAAATCTTTTATAGGTGAAAAGATTAAAATGAGAAAAAAAGTATCTATCTCAGTTTCTTTTAGTCATTTATACATGTAAAAAAATGCATCGAACAGTTTACGAACCCAACTTTGAACTAATAACTAATTCAAATATAAAGTTTCCTATTAATTGTAATTGGGAAAGTTCAAAGAAGGAATATACCAAATTTTATTTCATTTTATGGATTTGTCATTTTTCTTTTCTTTAAAAACGAAAAAAACTAAGTATTCCATTTTAACAAAAAAGTTCATTATGTTATTTGACCAATTTGCACTTCTTGATTTGAATATTTGAAGTATTGAAGAAAGACTGAGAATAATTCAGAATAAATATTTTTTAGTTCTTACCTATCGTGATTTTTTTCTTTTACAATTCGATAGGATCTGGTGAATTAGAAACAATTTTGAAAGAAATTTTTTTTATGGAACATACGTATCAATATGCATGGATCATACCTCTACTTCCACTTCCGGTTCCTGTGGGAATAGGACTAGGGCTTATCTTTTTTCCGAGAGCAACCAAAAATCTTCGACGTATGTGGTCTTTTCATAGTGTTTTCTTGTTAAGTATAGTTATGATTTTTTCAGCCGATCTATCTATTCAACTAATCAATAAGAGTTCTATTTATCAATATGTATCGTCTTGGACCATCAATAATAATTTTTCTTTAGAGTTTGGCTATTTGATTGACCCACTTACTTCTATTATGTCAATATTAATCACTACTATCGGAGTTATGGTTCTTATTTATAGTGATAATTATATGTTTCATGATCAAGGATACTTGAGATTTTTTGCTTATATGAGTTTTTTTAATGCATCTATGTTGGGATTAGTTACTAGTTCTAATTTGATACAAATTTATCTTTTTTGGGAATTAGTTGGGATGTGTTCTTATCTATTAATAGGTTTTTGGTTCACACGACCCCTTGCCGCAAATGCTTGCCAAAAAGCATTTGTGACTAACCGTATCGGGGATTTTGGTTTATTATTAGGAATTTTAGGTCTTTATTGGATAACAGGTAGTTTCGAATTTCGAGACTTGTTCGAAATATTTACTAACTTTATTTCTAATAATGGGGTCCATTTTTTATTTGGAACTTTATGTGTCTTCCTATTATTTTCTGGTGCAGTTGCTAAATCTGCCCAATTTCCCCTTCATGTATGGTTACCCGATGCTATGGAGGGTCCTACTCCTATTTCAGCTCTTATCCATGCTGCTACTATGGTAGCAGCGGGAATTTTTCTTGTAGCTCGGCTTTTTCCCCTTTTCATAGTCATGCCTTACATAATGAATTTCGTATCTTTGATAAGTATAATAACAGTACTATTAGGAGCTACTTTAGCTCTTGCTCAAAATGATATTAAAAGAAGTTTAGCGTATTCTACAATGTCTCAATTGGGTTATATGATGTTGGCTTTAGGTATGGGGTCTTATCGAACGGCTTTATTTCATTTGATTACTCATGCTTATTCGAAAGCATTATTGTTTTTAGGATCTGGATCAATTATTCATTCAATGGAACCGATTGTTGGATATTCTCCAAATAAAAGTCAAAATATGGTTCTTATGGGTGGTTTAATAAAATATGTGCCAATTACAAAAACTTCTTTTTTTTTAGGTACACTTTCTCTATGTGGTATTCCACCTCTTGCCTGTTTTTGGTCCAAAGATGAAATTCTTAATGATAGTTGGTTGTATTCACAGATTGTTGGAATACTTGCTTGCTCCACGGCAGGATTAACTGCATTTTATATGTTTCGAATCTATTTATTAACTTTTGAGGGACATTTAAACATTAACTTTCAAAATTATAGTGGAAAAACAAGTAGTTTGGCCTATTCCATATCTTTATGGGGTAAAGAAAGTCAAAAAACGAAAAAAAAACAAATGAGTTTATTAACTTTATTACCAATCAATAATAATAATAAGGCTGGTACTTTTTTTATTTCAACAAACACATGTCGAATTAATGATAATGTAACCCGACCCTTTATGACTATTAGTGATTTTTATACTACAAAGACTTTATCCTATCCTCATGAAGTAGACAATACTATGTTATTCCCGTTACTTATATTGCTTTTATTTACCTTTTTTGTTGGAGTCATTGGGATTCCTTTCACTCAAGAAGGAAAAGATTTGGATATATTATCCAAATCGTTAAACTCATCTATCAATCTTTTACATAAAAATGTTTCTAATTCTGTGGATTGGTATGAATTTGTCACAAATGCAACTTTTTCCGTCAGTATAGCCTTTGTTGGAATATTTTTTGCCTTTCTTTTATATAAACCTGTTTATTCATCTTTCAAAAATTTAAATTTAATTAATTCACTTAAAATAAAAGTTCCTATGAAACTTTTATTTTTAGGAGAAAAAATAATAAATATCATATATAATTGGTCATATAATCGTGGTTACATAGATTCTTTTTATAAAGCATCTTTAACTGCTAGTATAAGAGGATTAGCTGAATTTACTCAGTTTTTTGATAGGAAAATAGTTGATGGAATTACGAATGGAGTCGGTATTTTGAGTTTCTTTATAGGAGAAGTCCTAAAATATGTAGGGAATGGTCGCATTTCCGCTTATCTTTTT